AATCTAATCTCACATATCCTGCTATTTTCCACGGTAATTCTGATTTATTGGCAAAGAGGCGAAGAAATGGATTCATCGTTCAATTTGAATCACTTCAAGAACGAGAAAAAGAACTACCACCCCCTTCCGGTATTTCGATTGAAATACCCATAAATGGTATTTTTCGTAGAAATAGTATTCTTGCTTATTTCGATGATCCTCAATACAGAAGAAATAGTTCAGGAATTACTAAATATGGGACTATAGGGGTGCATTCAATCCTCAAAAAAGAGGATTTGATTGAGTATCGAGGAGTCAAAGACTTTAAGGCAAAATACCAAATGCAAATGAAAGTGGATCGATTTTTTTTCATTCCCGAGGAAGTGCATATTTTACCTGAATCTTCTTCCATAATGGTACGGAACAATAGTATCATTGGAGTAGCTACACGACTAACTTTAAGTATAAGAAGCCGAGTAGGCGGATTGGTTCGAGTGGAGAAAAAAAAAAAAAGGATTGAACTAAAAATATTTTCTGGAGATATACATTTTCCTGGAGAGATGGATAAGATATCCCGACACAATGGCATCTTGATACCACCTGAAAGAGTAAAAAAAAATTCTAAGAAATCAAAAAAATGGAAAAATTGGATTTATGTCCAGTGGATCACACCTACCAAGAAAAAGTATTTTGTTTTTGTTCGACCTGTAATCATATATGAACTAGCCGACGGTATAAATTTAGTAACACTTTTCCCACAGGATCTATTGCAAGAAAGGGATAATCTGGAGCTTAGAGTTGTCAATTATATCCTTTATGGAAATGGCAAACCAATTCGGGGAATTTCTGGCACAAGCATTCAATTAGTTCGGACTTGTTTATTGTTGAATTGGGACCGAGACAAAAAAAGCTCTTCTATCGAAGAAGCGCGCGCTTCCTTTGTTGAAGTAAGTACAAATGGTCTGGTTCGAAATTTCCTACGAATAGACTTAGTGAAATCCGATACTTCGTATATCAGAAAAAGGAAAGATCCGTCAGGTTCAGGATTGATCTTTAATAATGAGTCAGATCGCACCAATATCAATCCATTTTTTTCTATTTATTCCAAAACAAGGGTTCCACAATCTCCGAGTCAAAATCAAGGAACTATTCGTACGTTGTTGAATAGAAATAAAGAACGCCAATCTTTGATAATTTTGTCAGCATCGAATTGTTTGCAAATGGATCTATTCAACGATGTAAAAGATTATAATGTCATAAACGAATCAAGTAAAAAGGATTCTCTAATTGAAATTAGGAATTCGTTAGGACCTTTAGGGGCGGCCCCTCAAATTGTGAATTTTTATTCATTTTATGACTTAATAACTCATAATCCGATCTCCCTAACTAAATATTTGCAACTTGACAATTTAAAACAGACTTTTCAAGTACTTAAATATTATTTAATGGATGAAAACGGGGGGATTTTTAATTCCGATCCATGCAGTAACATCGTTTTCAATACATTTAATTTGAATTGGCATTTTCTGCATCATAATTATCACCATAATTATTGTGAAGAAACACCTACAAGAATTAGTCTTGGACAGTTTTTTTTTGAAAATGTATGTATAGCCAAAAATAGACCACACCTAAAATCGGGTCAAATTATAATTGTTCAAGTTGATTCTGTAGTAATAAGATCAGCTAAGCCTTATTTGGCCACTTCAGGAGCAACTGTTCATCGCCATTATGGCGAAATCCTTTACGAAGGAGATACCTTAGTTACATTTATATATGAAAAATCACGATCTGGTGATATAACGCAGGGTCTTCCAAAAGTCGAACAAGTATTAGAAGTGCGTTCGATTAATTCAATATCGATGAGCCTAGAAAAGAGAATTGAGGGTTGGAACGAGCGTATAACAAGAATTCTTGGAATTCCTTGGGGATTTTTGATTGGTGCTGAACTAACGATAGTGCAAAGTCGTATCTCTTTGCTTAATAAGATCCAAAAGGTTTATCGATCCCAGGGGGTGGAGATCCATAATAGACATATCGAAATTATTGTACGTCAAATAACATCAAAAGTGTTGGTTTCAGAAGATGGAATGTCTAATGTTTTTTCACCTGGAGAACTCATTGGATTGTTGCGAGCGGAACGAACAGGGCGTGCTTTGGAAGAAGCGATCTGTTACCGAGCCGTATTATTGGGAATAACGAAAGCATCTCTAAATACTCAAAGTTTCATATCGGAAGCAAGTTTTCAAGAAACTGCTCGAGTTTTAGCAAAAGCCGCCCTCCGAGGTCGTATCGATTGGTTGAGAGGTTTGAAAGAGAACGTTGTTCTAGGAGGAATGATACCCGTTGGTACCGGATTCAGAGAATTAGCGCACCGTTCGAGGCAAGATAACAATATTCCTTTAGAAACCCCCCCAAAAAATTTTTTCGAGGGGGAAATGAGAGATATTTTGTTCCACCACAAAGAATTATTTGATTTTTGCATTTCAACGAATTTACATGATACATCAGAACAAGCATT